GTTAACGTAGCTTAACTAAAGCATAACACTGAAGATGTTAATATGGGCCCTAGAAAGCCCCGTGAGCACAAAGGCTTGGTCCTGACTTTATTATCAACTTTAGCTAGATTTACACATGCAAGTATCCGCACCCCTGTGAGAATGCCCTACAGTTCCCCGCCCCGGGAACAAGGAGCTGGTATCAGGCACACCCCATTAAGCCCACGACGCCTTGCTTAGCCACACCCTCAAGGGAACTCAGCAGTGATAAACATTAAGCCATAAGTGAAAGCTTGACTTAGTTAAGGCTAAGAGGGCCGGTAAAACTCGTGCCAGCCACCGCGGTTATACGAGAGGCCCAAGTTGATGACCACCGGCGTAAAGGGTGGTTAAGTTAAAACTCACACTAAAGTCAAACATCTTCAAGATTGTTATACATACCCGAAGACAGGAAGTTCAACCACGAAAGTGACTTTATATGATCTGACCCCACGAAAGCTAAGGAACAAACTGGGATTAGATACCCCACTATGCCTAGCCCTAAACATTGATAGTACTACACACCCGCTATCCGCCCGGGAACTACGAGCAACAGCTTAAAACCCAAAGGACTTGGCGGTGCTTTAGATCCACCTAGAGGAGCCTGTTCTAGAACCGATACCCCCCGTTCAACCTCACCCTTCCTTGTTTATCCCGCCTATATACCGCCGTCGTCAGCTTACCCTCTGAGGGTTTAATAGTAAGCAAAACTGGCACAGCCTAAAACGTCAGGTCGAGGTGTAGCGTATGGAGGGGGAAGAAATGGGCTACATTCGCTACAACAGCGAATACGAAAGATGTACTGAAACATCCATCTGAAGGAGGATTTAGCAGTAAGCAGGAAATAGAGCGTCCCGCTGAAACTGGCCCTGAAGCGCGCACACACCGCCCGTCACTCTCCCCAAAACCACCCACTCAGTTAATTAAAACCTAAAAATCAAAAGGGGAGGCAAGTCGTAACATGGTAAGTGTACCGGAAGGTGCACTTGGAAAAATCAGAGCGTGGCTAAAATAGAAAAGCATCCCCCTTACACTGAGAAGTTACCCGTGCAAGTCGGGTCGCCCTGACGCCTAACAGCTAGCCCACCCAAGAAATTTCAACTAACCCCTATTAATAACCCCTAAGTACCCCAGTATTTAAATTAACAAACCATTTTCCCCCCTTAGTACAGGCGATAGAAAGGGGCCTACGGCGCGATAGAGAAAGTACCGCAAGGGAATGCTGAAAAAGAAATGAAATAATCCAGTAAAGCCCAGAAAAGCAGAGATTCAACCTCGTACCTTTTGCATCATGATTTAGCAAGTGTACCCCAAGCAAAGAGAACTTTAGTTTGGCGTCCCGAAACTACGTGAGCTACTCCAAGACAGCCTATTAATAGGGCACACCCGTCTCTGTGGCAAAAGAGTGGGGAGAGCTTTGAGTAGAGGTGATAAACCTACCGAACCTAGTTATAGCTGGTTGTCCAAGAAATGAATAGAAGTTCAGCCTCTTGGCTTCTCTTTTCACCCTAGTTTAACCCCTATCGATGCATTAAGAAACCAAGAGAGTTAGTCAAAGGGGGTACAGCCCCTTTGAATCAAGACACAACTTTACCAGGAGAGTAAAGATCATAATAATTAAAGCTAAGTATTCCGGTGGGCCTAAAAGCAGCCATCCTCTTAGAAAGCGTTAAAGCTCGGACATACCACGAAACCCTTCTTATTCTGATCCCTAAATCTTACCCCCCTAACAGTACTGGACCGTCCCATGCCCCCATGGGAGTGATTATGCTAATATGAGTAATAAGAGAGCCAAAGACTCTCTCCCCGCACACGTGTACGTCGGTAACGGACAACCCACCGACCCTTGACGACCCCAAACAAAGAGGGTAATGGATAGTAAACCAAACAACTAGAAAAATATCCAAAGATTAACCGTTAACCCCACACAGGTGTGCCCCCGGGGAAAGACTAAAAGAAAGAGAAGGAACTCGGCAAACACATTAAGCCTCGCCTGTTTACCAAAAACATCGCCTCTTGCAAAACTCAAAAATAAGAGGTCCCGCCTGCCCTGTGACTATTTGTTCAACGGCCGCGGTATTTTGACCGTGCGAAGGTAGCGCAATCACTTGTCTTTTAAATGGAGACCCGTATGAATGGCATAACGAGGGCTTAGCTGTCTCCTCTTTCAGGTCAATGAAATTGATCTTCCCGTGCAGAAGCGGGAATACAAACATAAGACGAGAAGACCCTATGGAGCTTTAGACACCAAGGCAGCCCACGTTAAGCACCCCGAATAAAGGACTAAACCAAGTGAACCCCGTCCTAATGTCTTTGGTTGGGGCGACCGCGGGGAATTAAAGAACCCCCACGTGGAATGGGAGCACCCCTCCTACAACTAAGAGCCACAGCTCTAGTAACCAGAAATTCTGACCAATAAGATCCGGCAAATGCCGATCAACGGACCGAGTTACCCTAGGGATAACAGCGCAATCCTCTTTTAGAGCCCATATCGACAAGGGGGTTTACGACCTCGATGTTGGATCAGGACATCCTAATGGTGCAGCCGCTATTAAGGGTTCGTTTGTTCAACGATTAAAGTCCTACGTGATCTGAGTTCAGACCGGAGTAATCCAGGTCAGTTTCTATCTATGCTATGCTCTTTTCTAGTACGAAAGGACCGAAAAGAAGAGGCCCATGCCTAAGGCACGCCTCCCCCCCACCTAGTGAAGTCAACTAAAGTAGGCAAAAGGGCATGCCCCCCTGCCTAAGAGAAAGGCATGTTAAGGTGGCAGAGCCCGGTAATTGCAAAAGACCTAAGCCCTTTCTACAGAGGTTCAAATCCTCTCCTTAACTATGATATCCACACTCATCACACACATTATTAACCCCCTCACCTCCATCGTACCCATTCTCCTAGCCGTCGCCTTTCTGACCCTCCTAGAGCGGAAAGTGATCGGCTACATACAACTGCGGAAGGGACCAAATATCGTTGGGCCCTACGGGCTCCTACAACCCATTGCTGATGCCCTTAAACTTTTTACTAAAGAACCCATCCGCCCTTCAACCTCCTCCCCCATTCTATTTCTTCTCGCACCCATACTGGCTCTCACCCTAGCCCTCGCTCTCTGAGCCCCGCTGCCCGTCCCGTACCCTATCATCGACCTAAACCTAGGTATCCTATTCATCCTTGCTCTATCCAGCCTCGCAGTCTACTCAATCCTTGGCGCAGGTTGAGCATCCAATTCAAAATACGCCCTAGTGGGAGCCCTCCGGGCAGTAGCTCAGACTATTTCCTACGAAGTAAGTCTAGGCCTCATTCTACTTAGCGTCATCCTCTTCACCGGAGGTTTTACACTACAAACATTTAACGTCGCCCAAGAAAGTGTTTGACTGATCCTACCCGCCTGACCCCTGACCGCCATGTGGTATATCTCCACCTTAGCCGAAACGAACCGAGCCCCCTTTGACCTCACAGAGGGGGAATCCGAACTAGTCTCAGGATTTAATGTAGAATACGCAGGGGGTCCGTTTGCCCTGTTCTTCCTGGCAGAATACTCGAATATTTTACTAATAAACACCCTCTCTGCCACACTTTTCTTAGGTGCCTCTCATATCCCCTCTATCCCCGAACTTACCTCTATTAACCTCATGACTAAAGCAGCTCTCCTCTCCGTTCTCTTCCTCTGGGTCCGGGCCTCATATCCCCGGTTTCGGTACGATCAACTCATACATCTGGTTTGAAAGAACTTCCTACCTCTCACCCTAGCCCTCATCATCTGACACCTGGCCCTACCCATCGCCTTTGCTGGACTACCCCCGCAGCTATAGCCCAGGAGTTGTGCCTGAAGAAAAGGGCCACTTTGATAGAGTGACTTACGGAGGTTAAAATCCCCCCAACTCCTTAGAAAGAAGGGACTCGAACCCTACCTAAAGAGATCAAAACTCTTAGTGCTTCCACTACACCACTTCCTAGTAAGGTCAGCTAATTAAGCTCTTGGGCCCATACCCCAAACATGTTGGTTAAACTCCTTCCTTTACTAATGAACCCGCACATCTTAGCCACCCTTCTCTTTGGTTTAGGACTAGGAACCACCATCACATTCGCCAGCTCCCACTGACTACTCGCCTGAATGGGTCTCGAAATAAACACCCTCGCCATCATCCCCCTAATAGCGCAACACCACCACCCCCGAGCAGTTGAAGCCACCACTAAATATTTCCTCACACAAGCCACAGGAGCCGCAATGCTCCTGTTCGCAAGTACCACTAATGCCTGACTCACCGGGCAATGAGATATTCAACAAATATCCCACCCCCTTCCTATCACTCTAATTACCCTGGCTCTCGCACTTAAAATGGGACTCGCCCCGCTCCACTCCTGACTCCCCGAAGTTCTCCAAGGATTAGATCTCATCACTGGACTTATTCTTTCCACTTGACAAAAATTGGCCCCCTTTGCTCTTCTACTTCAGATCCAACCCATCAACTCAACCCTCCTTATTACATTAGGACTTGCATCCACCCTGGTCGGGGGATGAGGCGGCTTAAATCAAACACAACTGCGTAAAATCCTGGCCTACTCCTCCATCGCCCACCTCGGATGAATAGTCTTAATTGTACAGTTCTCTCCCTCTTTAACATTCCTCACCCTACTTACATATCTTATCATAACATTCTCTACCTTCCTTGTGTTTAAACTTAACAGTTCAACCAATATCAATACCCTTGCTATATCCTGAGCCAAAGCCCCAGCCCTAACCTCATTAACCCCCCTAGTCCTGCTATCTTTAGGAGGCCTGCCCCCACTTACGGGGTTTATACCAAAATGACTCATTTTACAAGAACTTACCAAACAAGACCTAGCTACTACCGCTACACTAGCAGCACTAACCGCGCTCCTCAGCTTGTACTTCTATCTCCGCCTCTCCTACGCAATAACCCTCACCATCTCCCCCAATAACACGACCGGGATCACCCCTTGACATCTTCCTTCCTCACAAATCACTATACCACTTGCTATCTCAACTACAGCCACCCTACTTCTGCTCCCCCTCACCCCCGCTGCAGTCGCACTTCTAGCCCTCTAAGAGACTTAGGCTAACATAGACCAAGGGCCTTCAAAGCCCTAAGTGAGGGTGAAACTCCCCCAGTCCCTGATTAAGGCTTGCGGGGCACTAACCCACATATCCTGCATGCAAAACAAACACTTTAATTAAGCTAAAGCCTTTCTAGGTGGGTAGGCCTCGATCCTACAAAATCTTAGTTAACAGCTAAGTGCTCGAACCAGCGGGCATCCACCTATCTTCCCCTCGCCTGTCGAACGGGTAGAGGCGAGGGAAAGCCCCAGCAGGAGTTAGTCTGCCTCTTAAGATTTGCAATCTTATGTGTTCGACACCTTGGGGCTTGGTAAGAAGAGGGTTCAAACCTCTGTTTATGGAGCTACAATCCACCACTTAAAACTCAGCCATCCTACCTGTGGCCATCACACGATGATTCTTCTCGACTAATCACAAAGACATTGGCACCCTTTATCTAGTATTTGGTGCTTGAGCCGGAATAGTGGGCACAGCCCTAAGCCTCTTAATTCGAGCTGAACTGAGCCAACCCGGAGCCCTTTTAGGGGACGACCAAATTTATAACGTAATTGTTACGGCCCATGCTTTCGTAATAATTTTCTTTATAGTAATACCAATCATGATCGGAGGCTTTGGAAACTGACTCATCCCTCTGATGATCGGCGCCCCCGACATAGCATTTCCTCGAATAAATAACATGAGCTTCTGGCTTCTTCCTCCCTCCTTTCTACTGCTTCTCGCCTCTTCAGGGGTAGAAGCAGGGGCCGGAACGGGATGAACAGTCTACCCCCCTCTCGCTGGCAATCTGGCTCATGCAGGAGCCTCTGTTGACCTGACAATTTTCTCCCTACATTTGGCAGGGATCTCCTCAATTCTTGGGGCAATTAATTTTATCACAACCATCATCAATATGAAACCCCCTGCCATCTCTCAATACCAGACACCTCTTTTCGTGTGATCCGTCCTCATCACGGCCGTCTTACTGCTTCTCTCCCTGCCAGTCCTTGCTGCCGGCATCACAATGCTCCTAACAGACCGCAATCTTAACACCACCTTTTTCGACCCGGCGGGAGGTGGGGACCCCATTCTCTACCAACACCTCTTTTGATTCTTCGGTCATCCTGAAGTATACATCCTCATTCTTCCCGGCTTTGGAATAGTGTCCCACATTGTGGCCTACTATTCAGGTAAGAAAGAACCCTTCGGCTACATAGGCATGGTCTGAGCCATGATAGCCATCGGTCTCCTAGGCTTTATTGTCTGGGCCCACCACATGTTCACAGTCGGAATAGATGTAGACACCCGAGCGTACTTCACATCCGCCACAATAATTATTGCCATCCCCACAGGCATCAAAGTTTTTAGCTGACTCGCCACTCTTCACGGGGGCTCTATCAAATGAGAAACTCCCCTTCTATGAGCCCTTGGATTCATCTTCCTCTTTACAGTCGGAGGTCTGACAGGAATCGTCCTTGCCAATTCATCTCTTGATATTGTCCTGCATGACACTTATTATGTAGTTGCCCATTTCCACTACGTCCTATCCATGGGAGCAGTATTTGCTATCGTCGCCGGCTTCGTTCACTGATTCCCTCTTTTCTCAGGGTACACTCTTCACAGCACCTGAACTAAAATTCACTTCGGAGTAATGTTCCTAGGTGTTAATCTCACCTTCTTCCCCCAACACTTCCTAGGCCTGGCTGGAATACCCCGACGATACTCAGACTACCCGGACGCCTACACTCTCTGAAACACCGTCTCCTCAATCGGATCCCTAATCTCCCTGGCAGCAGTAATTATGTTCCTATTTATTATCTGAGAAGCATTCGCTGCTAAACGTGAAGTCTTAGCAGTAGAACTCACAACAACTAATGTAGAATGACTGCATGGCTGCCCCCCTCCCTACCACACATTTGAAGAGCCTGCATTCGTTCTAACTCAATCAAACTAACGAGAAAGGGAGGAGTCGAACCCCCGTGAGCTAGTTTCAAGCCAGCTACATCACCACTCTGTCACTTTCTTTATAAGACACTAGTAAAATAGCACATTACACCGCCTTGTCAAGGCAGAATTGTGGGTTGAAGCCCCGCGTATCTTAGCCCTAATGGCACATCCCTCCCAACTAGGATTTCAAGATGCAGCTTCACCTGTTATAGAAGAACTTCTTCATTTTCACGACCACTCCTTAATAATCGTCTTTCTAATCAGCACCGTAGTACTTTACATTATTGTGGCCATAGTCTCCACAAAATTAACCAATAAATACATCTTAGACGCCCAAGAGATCGAGGTTATCTGAACTGTCCTCCCAGCAATCGTCCTTATCCTCATCGCCCTTCCTTCCCTGCGCATTCTCTACCTCATAGAAGAGATTAACAGTCCCCTTCTCACTATTAAAGCTGTGGGCCACCAATGGTATTGAAGCTACGAATACACAGATTACGAAGACCTCGGATTTGATGCTTATATAATCCCCACACAGGACCTAAACCCCGGCCAATTCCGACTCTTAGAAGCCGACCATCGAATAGTAATTCCAATAGAATCCCCCATCCGAGTCCTAGTCTCCGCTGACGACGTCCTCCACTCATGAGCGGTCCCCGCTCTCGGAATCAAAATAGACGCAGTCCCAGGACGCCTAAATCAAACAGCCTTCATTGCATCTCGCCCTGGTATCTTCTACGGACAGTGCTCTGAAATTTGCGGAGCAAATCACAGCTTCATGCCCATTGTAGTCGAAGCAGTTCCCCTAGAACATTTTGAAAACTGATCCTCACGAATACTTGAAGACGCCTCGCTAAGAAGCTAAACAGGGAACAGCGTTAGCCTTTTAAGCTAAAAATTGGTGACTCCCAACCACCCTTAACGACATGCCTCAGCTCAACCCCGCACCTTGATTTGCAATCCTAATTTTTTCATGACTAGTTCTTCTAGTCATCATTCCTCCCAAAGTAGCGGCCCACATTTTCCAAAATGAGCCAACCCTTCAAGGCGCCGAGACACCCAAAACAGAATCCTGAACCTGACCATGACAGTAAGCCTCTTTGACCAGTTTATAAGCCCCACGCTCCTGGGAATCCCCTTAATCGCCCTTGCCATCCTCCTCCCCTGCATCCTCTACCCCTCCCCCTCAACCCGCTGAGTCAACAGCCGCTACCTCGCCCTCCAAGGATGGGCCATCAACCGCTTCAACCAACAACTCCTCACCCCCGTAAACTTAGCAGGCCACAAATGAGCCGCCCTCCTCACCTCACTAATAATTTTCCTAATTACCATGAATATGCTAGGCCTACTTCCGTATACTTTTACCCCTACAACACAACTCTCCTTAAATCTAGGTCTTGCAACCCCTCTTTGATTAACAACTGTACTCATCGGAGCCCGAAACCAACCAACACACGCCCTGGGCCACCTCCTTCCAGAAGGCACCCCTGGCCCCCTAATTCCCGTCCTTGTTATCATCGAAACAATTAGCCTATTCATCCGTCCCCTCGCACTCGGAGTGCGGCTAACCGCCAACTTAACTGCCGGCCACCTTTTAATTCAACTCATCTCAACAGCCGCCTTCGTCCTCCTATCCTCAATACCAACTGTAGCCTTACTAACATCCAGCGTTCTCGTCCTATTAACCATCCTGGAAGTTGCTGTTGCCATGATTCAGGCCTATGTTTTCGTACTCCTCTTATCCCTCTACCTTCAAGAAAACGTCTAATGGCCCACCAAGCACACGCATACCACATAGTTGACCCCAGCCCCTGACCCCTAACAGGAGCAATTGCTGCCCTACTAATAACATCAGGTCTCGCAACCTGATTCCACTTCCAGTCTACAATCCTTATGACGCTCGGAACAGCCCTTCTTCTACTCACCATATTCCAATGATGGCGAGATATCGTACGAGAAGGCACATTCCAGGGCCACCACACACCCCCCGTCCAAAAAGGACTTCGCTACGGGATAGTTCTCTTTATCACCTCAGAAGTCTTCTTCTTCCTAGGCTTCTTTTGAGCTTTTTATCACGCAAGTCTCGCACCTACCCCAGAACTCGGGGGCTGCTGACCCCCTGCAGGCATCACCACCCTTGACCCCTTTGAAGTCCCCCTACTTAACACAGCCGTTCTTCTTGCCTCCGGAGTGACGGTTACCTGAGCCCACCATAGCATTATGGAGGGCGAACGGAAGCAAGCAGTTCAATCCCTCGCACTAACAATCCTCCTTGGCTTTTATTTTACATTCCTTCAAGCTCTAGAGTATTACGAAGCCCCCTTCACAATCGCAGACGGCGTGTACGGCTCAACCTTCTTTGTGGCCACTGGTTTCCATGGCCTCCACGTAATTATTGGCTCTACATTCTTAGCCGTTTGTCTCATCCGTCAAATTCTACATCATTTTACATCCGAACACCATTTCGGATTTGAAGCAGCCGCCTGATACTGACATTTCGTAGACGTCGTATGACTATTCCTCTATATCTCAATCTACTGATGAGGATCTTAATCTTTCTAGTACTAAATATCAGTATAAGTGACTTCCAATCACCCGGTCTTGGTTAAAGCCCAAGGAAGGATAATGAACCTAATTACAACTGTAATTACTATCGCCACCCTACTCTCCATTGTTCTAGGCATTCTGTCTTTTTGACTCCCTCAAATGACCCCCGATCACGAGAAACTTTCCCCCTTCGAATGCGGTTTCGATCCAATAGGGTCTGCTCGTCTGCCTTTCTCACTCCGATTCTTTCTAGTCGCTATTCTCTTCTTGCTCTTCGATTTAGAGATCGCTCTCCTCCTACCCCTACCCTGAGGAGACCAATTAACGTCCCCCCTAGTAACCTTCCTGTGGGCCACAACAGTCCTGGCACTCCTGACCCTCGGCCTAATTTACGAATGACTCCAAGGGGGCCTAGAATGAGCCGAATGGACAATTAGTTTAAGGAAAACCTTTGATTTCGGCTCAAAAACTTATGGTTAAAGTCCATAATTGCCCAATGACCCCCGTCCACTTTGCCTTCTCATCGGCTTTCATACTGGGGCTGACTGGCCTAGCCTTCCATCGAACCCACCTGCTTTCCGCCCTTCTATGTTTAGAGGGAATAATACTATCTTTATTTATTGCCCTCTCTCTTTGGACCCTACAGCTAGGCTCTACAAGCTTCTCCGCAGCTCCTATACTCTTACTAACATTCTCAGCCTGTGAAGCAAGCGCCGGACTTGCCCTACTAGTTGCCACCGCACGAACCCACGGTACTAACCACCTACAAAGCCTAAACCTCCTACAATGCTAAAAATTCTAATCCCCACTCTTATGCTTATCCCCACTACCTGAATAGTCCATCCCAAATGACTCTGGCCCACTACCCTCACACACAGCTTATTGATCGCCCTTATCAGTCTCTCGTGACTCGCCCACACAACAGAAACAGGCTGGTCTACTCTTAACTCCTACATAGCCACAGATCCCCTATCCACACCTCTCTTAGTACTAACTTGCTGATTACTCCCCCTAATAATCCTTGCAAGTCAAAATCACACAACCACTGAACCCCTGAACCGACAGCGAACCTATTTAACCCTTCTGACATCTCTCCAAATTTTTCTTATTATGGCCTTCGGAGCCACAGAAATCATTATGTTTTATATCATATTCGAAGCCACTCTCATCCCCACCCTCATTCTTATTACTCGTTGAGGGAATCAAACCGAGCGCCTGAATGCAGGAGTCTATTTTCTCTTTTACACTCTCGCCGGATCTCTCCCCCTACTTGTTGCCCTTCTCCTACTCCAAAACAGTACTGGCACCCTATCACTTTTAACAGTACAATACTCCGATCCTGTTGAACTCTCATCTTACGCCCACAAACTATGATGAGCAGGCTGCCTTCTCGCGTTCCTAGTGAAAATGCCTCTGTACGGCGTCCATCTCTGACTCCCCAAAGCACATGTTGAAGCTCCCGTCGCAGGCTCCATGATCCTCGCTGCCGTACTCCTAAAACTAGGGGGCTACGGAATGATGCGAATAATTGTTATACTTGAGCCCCTGACCAAGGAACTAAGCTACCCCTTCATCGTCTTTGCCCTATGAGGAGTCATTATAACTGGCTCCATCTGTCTTCGTCAAACAGACCTAAAATCCCTTATCGCCTACTCCTCCGTAAGCCACATGGGCTTGGTCGTCGGAGGAATCCTTATTCAAACCCCCTGAGGATTTACTGGGGCCTTAATCCTCATAATTGCCCACGGACTAGCATCCTCCGCCCTCTTCTGTCTCGCCAACACAAACTATGAACGAACCCACAGCCGAACTATGCTTCTAGCCCGAGGTCTACAAATGGCTCTCCCCCTTATAACAGCATGATGGTTTATTGCAAGCCTCGCCAATCTAGCACTTCCCCCGCTCCCCAACCTAATGGGCGAACTAATAATTATCACTTCTCTATTTAACTGATCCTGGTGAACCATCATCTTAACAGGAGCCGGGACACTAATTACTACAAGCTATTCCCTCTATATATTCCTCATGAGCCAACGAGGGCCTCTTCCAGCACACATTATTGCCCTAGACCCTTCCCACACACGGGAACACCTACTTATAGCCCTTCATCTCCTTCCCCTAATCCTGCTCATCCTTAAACCTGAGCTAATCTGAGGGTGAACCTCGTGTAGATATAGTTTAACTAAAATATTAGATTGTGATTCTAAAGAAGGAAGTTAAAATCTCCCTATCCACCGAGAGAGGCTCGCCAGCAACGAAGACTGCTAATCTCCGCGACCTTGGTTGGACCCCAGGGCTCACTCGGACAGCTCCTAAAGGATAACAGCTCATCCGTTGGTCTTAGGAACCAAAAACTCTTGGTGCAAATCCAAGTAGCAGCTATGCACCCCACTTCACTAATAATAACCTCGAGCCTAATTATTATTTTTACACTACTAGCCTACCCTGTTCTCTCAACCTTGACCCCTCGTATTCAACCCTCAGACTGAGCCACTACACACGTCAAGACAGCAGTTAAACTGGGGTTTTTCGTCAGCCTTCTCCCCCTATTTTTGTTTTTCAACGAAGGGGCCGAAACAATCATCACCTCATGAACCTGAATAAACACCACGTGCTTTGATATCAGTATCAGCTTTAAATTCGACCACTACTCAATTATCTTTACCCCTGTCGCCCTCTACGTAACCTGGTCCATCCTTGAATTCGCATCTTGATACATGCACGCAGACCCCAACATAAACCGATTCTTTAAATACCTCTTAATTTTCCTTATCGCCATAATTACCCTAGTCACAGCAAACAATATATTCCAATTATTCATTGGTTGAGAAGGAGTGGGCATTATGTCCTTCCTTCTCATCGGCTGATGGTACGGCCGAGCTGATGCCAACACTGCCGCCCTTCAAGCCGTTGTTTACAACCGAGTGGGGGATGTCGGACTCATCTTTGCCATAGCATGAATAGCCATAACCCTCAACTCATGAGAAATACAACAAATCTTCATAGCCTCTAAAGACTACAATTTAACCTTCCCACTCCTAGGACTAATCCTTGCCGCCACCGGGAAATCTGCCCAATTCGGCCTTCATCCATGGCTCCCCTCCGCCATGGAGGGTCCTACACCGGTCTCTGCCCTACTACACTCAAGCACCATAGTCGTAGCCGGAATTTTTCTCCTCGTTCGCATGAGCCCACTATTAGAACACAATCAGGTCGCTTTAACCACCTGTCTTTGTTTAGGTGCCCTAACAACCCTTTTCACAGCCACTTGCGCACTAACCCAGAATGACATCAAGAAAATCGTTGCCTTCTCAACATCAAGCCAACTCGGCCTAATAATAGTCACTATCGGACTTAACCAACCCCAACTTGCTTTCCTACACATCTGTACTCACGCTTTCTTTAAAGCAATACTCTTCCTCTGCTCAGGATCCATCATCCACAGCCTAAACGACGAACAAGACATTCGCAAAATGGGCGGCATACACCACCTCGCTCCCTTCACCTCTTCTTGTTTAACAATCGGAAGCCTCGCCCTCACCGGAACCCCCTTCCTGGCAGGTTTCTTCTCTAAAGATGCCATCATTGAAGCCCTAAACACATCACACCTAAACGCCTGAGCCCTCACTCTCACCCTCCTCGCCACCTCATTCACGGCCATCTACAGCCTACGCGTAGTCTACTTCGTGGCCATGGGTCACCCTCGATTCAACTCACTGTCCCCTATCAATGAAAATAATCCTGCCGTAATCAATCCCCTCAAACGCTTGGCCTGAGGAAGTATCGTTGCGGGCCTTCTAATTACCTCCAACATCATCCCCTTAAAAACCCCAGTCATAACTATACCCCCACTGCTTAAATTAGCGGCCCTTGCCGTCACAATTGCTGGATTGGTTCTCGCCCTAGAACTAGCATCCCTAACAAGCAAACAGTACCAAGCAAGCCCAAATCTGGCCACTCACCACTTCTCCAACATGCTCGGGTTCTTCCCCTCCATTATTCATCGTTTCACCCCTAAAGCTAACTTAACTCTCGGTCAAATAATCGCAAGCCAAATAGTAGACCAGACTTGACTTGAAAAAACGGGGCCTAAAGCCATCGCCGCTTCTAGCCTCCCTCTAATCACCACCACCAGCAATACCCAACAAGGCTTAATCAAAACCTACCTGTCCCTGTTTCTTCTTACTCTTACCCTCACCACCCTCCTAACAATTTATTAAACCGCTCGAAGAGTGCCCCGACTTAGACCCCGAGTTAATTCCAACACAACAAACAACGTAAGAAGTAACACTCACGCACTTATAACTAGTATTCCCCCTCCCGCTGAATACATGACCGCCACCCCTCCAACATCCCCTCGAAACGTAGAAAAATCACCAAACTCATCAGCCGGAACTCAGCACGCCTCATATCACCCACCCCACACCGTGCTTGAAATCACCACCACCCCCACAATATACATAACCATGTATAATAAAACAGGGCGGCTCCCTCAACTTTCCGGGAAAGGCTCGGCAGCAAGTGCTGCAGAGTACGCAAACACCACTAACATCCCACCCAAATAAATTAAAAATAAGACTAACGATAAGAACGGACCTCCATAACCCACCAAAATCCCACACCCCATGCCCGCTACAACTACTAACCCTAAAGCAGCAAAATAAGGAGACGGATTAGAAGCAACAGCCACCAAACCCAGTACTAACCCCAATAATAACAAAGACATAATATAAGTCATAATTCCTGCCAGGAGTCTAACCAGGACTAATGGCTTGAAAAACCACCGTTGTCATTCAACTACAAGAACCCTAATGGCAAGCCTACGAAAAACTCACCCCCTACTAAAAATCGCAAACAGTGCACTAGTTGACCTCCCCGCCCCTTCGAATATTTCGGTATGATGAAACTTTGGTTCCTTACTTGGCCTCTGCCTAATTGTACAAATTCTAACAGGACTCTTTCTCGCCATACACTACACCTCCGACATTGCAACAGCCTTCTCGTCCGTCGGCCACATCTGTCGAGACGTCAACTACGGCTGACTCATCCGTAATCTTCACGCCAACGGTGCCTCTTTCTTCTTCATCTGCATTTACATACACATCGGACGAGGCCTGTACTACGGCTCCTACCTCTACAAAGAAACTTGAAACGTCGGCGTCGTACTTCTCCTACTAGTAATAATAACCGCCTTTGTCGGGTACGTGCTTCCCTGAGGACAAATGTCCTTCTGAGGTGCCACAGTCATTACCAATCTCCTTTCTGCAGTCCCCTATATCGGCAACGCCCTAGTTCAATGAATTTGAGGGGGCTTCTCAGTAGACAACGCCACACTGACCCGATTCTTTGCTTTCCACTTCCTTTTTCCCTTCGTCATTGCAGGTGCAACCCTTATCCACCTCCTCTTTCTACACGAAACCGGCTCTAACAACCCCTTAGGTTTAAATTCAGACGCAGACAAAGTCTCCTTCCACCCATACTTCTCGTACAAAGATCTTCTAGGCTTTGCAGCACTACTCATCGCCCTCACAACCCTCGCCTTATTTTTCCCGAATCTCCTAGGAGACCCAGATAATTTTACCCCCGCAAACCCCTTAGTAACTCCTCCACACATCAAGCCCGAATGATACTTCCTATTCGCCTACGCCATCCTACGATCAATCCCCAACAAACTTGGTGGAGTCTTAGCCCTCTTAGCTTCCATTCTGGTGCTCATGCTAGTACCCATCCTTCATACGTCCAAACAACGAGGTCTAACCTTCCGCCCCATTGCTCAGTTCCTATTTTGAACCCTTATCGCAGACGTCGCTATCCTCACATGAATCGGAGGCATGCCCGTAGAACATCCCTATATCATCATCGGCCAAATTGCATCTGTCCTCTACTTCTCTCTCTTCTTAGCCCTACTTCCACTCGCTGGTTGGGCCGAAAACAAGGCCTTACGACTATCCTGCAATAGTAGCTCAGCGTTAGAGCACCGGTCTTGTAAACCGGACGCCGGAGGTTAGATTCCCCCCTACTGCTCAAAGAAAGGAGATTTTAACTCCCACCCCTAACCCCCAAAGCTAGGATTCTAAGCTAAACTATTCTTTGGTTCTGTTTACCGCTCGTCTAATGTCTATCTAATGTCTATCTAATGTCTATCTAATGTCTATCTAATGTCTATCTAATGTCTATCTAATGTCTATCTAATGTCTATCTAATGTCTATCTAATGTCTATCTAATGTCTATCTAATGTCTATCTACATATATGTATTATCACCACTAAACTATATTAACCATGTCTATCTACATATATGTATTATCACCACTAAACTATATTAACCATGTCTATCTACATATATGTATTATCACCACTAAACTATATTAACCATGTCTATCTACATATATGTATTATCACCACTAAACTATATTAACCATGTCTATCTACATATATGTATTATCACCACTAAACTATATTAACCATGTCTATCTACATATATGTATTATCACCATTAAATTATATTAACCATTAATATAAACATGTATATATTTATCCCCATTAATTTTATATAAATCCATTTCTCTGGTGTTCAAGGATATTAAGTGGACACGCTCCCTAATTGGTACAATTTGCATCTATGTTTAAGCATGATACGAAGCGGTCACAAAGCATACAATTAAGTCTTACATTTTAATAATAAGGATAAACGAAATTGAAGATCTAATACCTATACTCATAAGTTAAGTTACACGTTTTCCCACATCGTATACTTCACAAAATTCGATACAGTAAGAACCTACCATCAGTTGATTGCTTAATGATAACGGTTATTGAGGGTGAGGGACAAGTATTCGTGGGGGTTTCACAGGGTGAACTATTCCTGGCATTTGGTTCCTACTTCAGGGCCATTGATTGATATTATTCCTCGCACTTTCATCGACGCTGACATAAGTTAATGGTGGGGAACATCCCCGAGATAACCCAGCATGCCGGGCGTTCTCTCCAGCGAGCCAGGGGTTCTCTTTTTTTTTTTCCTTTCCTCTGGCATTACAGAGCGCACACGGTAATAACTAACAAGGTATGAACATTTATCTCGTTAGGCAGGTAAATATTGTGAGTGATAAAAGACTTTATAAGAAGAATTGCATATGTCTATATCAAGAGCATATATAATGAAGTTTCCCCTGAGAGATTCCTGATATCGCCCTTGGTTTCTTCGCGTTAAACCCCCCTACCCCCCTAAGCCCCTGAGATCACTAACACTCCTGAAAACCCCCCGGAAACAGGAAAACCTCTAGGTAGCTTATTCGGGCCCAAAATACGCTTATTTACACTATTAAAATAATGCAAAT